AATGGGAGCGTATGGATTAGTTCGAATCAATATGGAATTATTTCCTCATGCTCATTCTCTATTTTCTCCTTGGTTAATAATAGTGGGCGCAGTACAAATAATCTATGCAGCTTCAACATCTCTTGGTCAACGAAATTTAAAAAAAAGAATAGCCTATTCCTCTGTATCTCATATGGGTTTTATAATTATAGGAATTGGTTCTATCACAGATATGGGACTCAACGGAGCCCTTTTACAAATAATCTCTCATGGATTTATCGGTGCTGCGCTTTTTTTCTTGGCTGGAACAACTTATGATAGAATACGTCTTCTTTATCTTGACGAAATGGGTGGAATAGCTATCCCAATGCCAAAAATGTTCACGATATTCAGTAGCTTTTCGATGGCCTCCCTCGCATTACCAGGTATGAGTGGTTTTGTTGCCGAATTAATAGTCTTTTTTGGACTAATTACTAGTCCAAAATTTCTTTTAATGACAAAAATCCTAATTACTTTTGTAATGGCAATTGGAATTATATTAACCCCTATTTATTTATTATCTATGTTACGCCAGATGTTCTATGGATACAAGATATTTAATGGCCCAAACTTTTATTTTTTTGATTCTGGGCCGCGAGAGTTATTTCTTTCGATCTCCTTTTTTTTACCCGTACTAGGTATTGGTATGTATCCCGATTTCGTTCTTTCACTATCAGTTGAAAAGGTTGAAGTTATCCTATCTAATTCTTTTTTTAGATAGTTTTTTTATAAATAAAAAATGAAAAAAATCTTATCATTTATAAAAAGGTTCGTTGTACAATGACAAAAAGAACGCTTTTTCTTCTCTTGTGTTAAGTAAAAAAACTTTGTGTGAACTAGGGAGAGACCCGTTACTTTGATTCGCGAGGCTCTCCCTAGTTCACACAAAGTTTGATATGCGTTATATGCTTTTCTATTCCTATTGGTAAGTGGTAAGAACTCCTTTTTGAATTTAATTAGATGTTAATGTAAATGAACCATAACTATGTAATCCTATTCCTAATAGATTTACTCCAAAATAGCATATCCAAATTATAAGAAATCCAATAAACGCTACAATTGCTGAATTTGTACCCTTCAATTTTAGATTTGTTTGAGTATGTAAATAAATTGCAAATATGATCCAAGTAATAAAAGCCCAAGTTTCTTTTGGGTCCCAACTCCAATAGGACCCCCATGCTTCATTAGCCCATACTGCTCCAGAAAGAATTCCTATCGTTAAAAAGAGAAATCCTAGACTAATAACCCGATAACTCCAATAATCCAATTGTTGAATCAATTGCGACTTATAATAATTCCTTGGAGAAAAAAAAGAAGTTTTTTTAAAAATATTTTTTTCTTCATTCATGTATTCGACTTTATCAAGGAAAAATGACTTATTTAAATTTAATAAATGATTACTCGTAGAAAAAAATTTTCTATTTTTTCGAGCTGTAATGACTAGAAGTGATACTGATAATAATGATCCACATAAAAGGGCCACATATCCCAATATCATCATACTTACGTGCATTATTAACCACTCGGATTGAAGAGCAGGTACTAATATAGTGGATTCGTGTATTTCAGTTAAAAGGCCTGAGGTAGCAAAGCCCTGGGAAAAAATAGCACTTGGACCTATTATTGTGCTTAGAATATTTTGATTTTTTTTGAAATACGGAACTATATAAATAAAGGAAAAACTCCATGAAAGAAAGATTAACGATTCATTTAAATTACTTAGTGGAAAATGTTTCGAATAAATCCAACGAGAAATTAATAATCCTGTTATACACAAAAAAGTCGTTATCATGCCCTTTTCGGATGAATCATATAGTTTTACGATTTCATCGACAAAAAAGGTTATCAAATGAATTGTAATTAGAATTGAAACAGTCGAAAAAGAAATATGAGTTAATATATGCTCTAAAGTTGAAAATATCATAAAAAGAGTTCCTTAATTATAAAATCGAAATCGGCAATTGAATTCATTATTCATTATAGGATCTATTTTCTTTTTTTAGGAAATGACATGCCGCCACTCGGACTCGAACCGAGATGCTCTAGCACTGCTTCCTAAGAGCAGCGTGTCTACCAATTTCACCATAGCGGCTTGTCTTGACCTCATAATAGCCTATAAATAAGCAATCGTCTAGATTTAAGAATTCAATTGAGTGCAATATTTTCAGGAAAGATTCAAATCAATGAATAAAATCTGTTCAAATATGTCCTTGGACGTTCATTATTTTAGTTTAGGGTTTTAGTTTTATTGTGTATTTGAGAATCTTCTTTACTTGAATTCTTGTAAAACCAAAAAGTCTTACTATCAATTAAGGGATAGAACCTTTCCTCTAAAAAACATTTTTTAAATTAAATGTTTTTGATTTATTTAATTTTAAAAAGTACAACCAAAAAAGAAGTTTTATCAATGAACAAAAAACCTATTTTAGATTATTCAAAATTCACACATATTTATCCATAAAATTTACACTAAGTGTTTTTGCGTGAATTGATGGCCAGAGATATATGGGCTCTATTCTATATAAGAATTTACAGAAAATCCAAAAGAAAAGTAAGAAAGTTGTGCAAAAAAAAATCTTTTATAGTACAAATAAGTTGCTGGGGGAAATAAGACTCCTATTCTGGAAAGAAAATATATTAAAAAGAAAGTGAGTATCTTGTGTTTTTTTGTTAAAAAAAAAGACTTTGTTTAAATTCGGTTTAAAGTAAAAGTAAAACAGAAGAATTCCATTTCCTATGAATTAATTCAACAGGAAATGGAATTTGAGAATTGTCTTTTTGAAACGGAAGAATTTAATTTTTAAGTTAGGTCAATTTAGATTTTTATAAGGTGTTCTGTTTTATTTCTTAATAACTTATTTTTTTATTTTATTTGTTTGTCGCACAAAAAAACTTTTTGAAATCCCGGTAGAAAGAGATTTCCCTAAAGAAAACGCTTTTAACGCTGACCAATAGCCTTTCCTTTTCCAAAAATTTTTACGAATACGCTTTTTTGATGCAGAAGTACGTTTTTTTGGAACTGCCATTTAAATAAAAATTAAGAGATTACTCATTGGTATAGCTGGATGTGAAAGACATCTATTGTTTAAAAAAATCTGCGCTTTTCTAGATAATTTTTTTTCTAAAATTCTAAAAGAATGGAATATGAACGATATGATAAAATCGCATAAAATTTTTCTAAAAAATAAAAAACAAGAAGAATATTTTTAGTAACTTGTCAAAATTTGACTTGCATTTTCAAATTCGAAGGAGACTCATAATTAATCTTTGTCTTTTATATGATTTGACCAATTGTAACTTCTTGATTTGAATATTTGAAATATTTAGAAGAAATTCAGAAAGAGAAAGAATAAGTAAAAAGAAAGAAAAATTTTTCATTTTTATATTTAAGTTAGGTTAAGCTTAGTGCATATTTTCATTTTTTTATTGACTCCTTTCAAAAGAAGTAAGGTCCGATAAATCGGAAAAATTTAATTACGAATTTCAATTTTTTTATGCAACAGACATATCAATATGGGTGGATTTTACCTTTTGTTCCACTTCCAATTCCTATGTTAATAGGAGTGGGACTTCTTCTTTTTCCGACAGCAACGAAAAATCTTCGTCGTATGTGGGCTTTTCCAAGTATCTTATTGTTAAGTATAGTCATGATTTTTTCAATTAATCTGTCTATTCAGCAAATAAATAGCAGTTCTATCCACCAATATGTATGGTCTTGGACACTCGATAATGATTTTTCTTTAGAATTTGGCTGCTTGATCGATCCACTTACTTCTATTATGTCAATGTTAATCACTACTGTTGGAATCATGGTTCTTATTTATAGTGATAATTATATGGCTCACGATCAAGGATACTTGAGATTTTTTGCTTATATGAGTTTTTTCAGTACTTCCATGTTGGGATTAGTTACTAGTTCAAATTTGATACAAATTTATTTTTTTTGGGAATTAGTTGGAATGTGTTCCTATCTATTAATAGGGTTTTGGTTTACGCGACCTCCTGCAGCAAATGCTTGTCAAAAAGCATTTGTAACTAATCGTGTAGGGGATTTTGGTTTATTATTAGGAATTTTAGGGTTTTATTGTATAACAGGTAGTTTTGAATTTCAGGATTTATTCGAAATACTCAATAACTTGATTTATAATAATGAAGTCAACTTTTCCTTTGTTATTTTGTGTGCTGCTTTATTATTTACCGGTGCAGTTGCTAAATCTGCACAATTTCCCCTTCATGTGTGGTTACCCGATGCTATGGAGGGACCCACTCCTATTTCGGCTCTTATACACGCTGCTACTATGGTAGCAGCGGGGATCTTTCTTGTAGCTCGCCTTCTCCCTCTTTTCATGGTTATACCCTATATAATGAATTTAATCTCGTTGATAGGCATAATCACATTATTATTAGGAGCTATTTTAGCTCTTGCTCAAAAAGACATTAAAAGGGGTTTAGCCTATTCGACAATGTCTCAATTGGGTTATATGATGTTAGCTCTAGGAATGGGGTCTTATCGAAGTGCTTTATTTCATTTGATTACTCATGCTTATTCCAAAGCATTATTATTTTTAGGGTCTGGGTCCATTATTCATTCAATGGAAACTGTTGTTGGCTATTCTCCGGATAAAAGTCAGAATATGGTTTTTATGGGTGGTTTAACAAAACATGTACCGATTACTAAAACCTCTTTTTTATTAGGTACACTTTCTCTTTGTGGTATTCCGCCTCTTGCTTGTTTTTGGTCAAAAGATGAAATTCTTAATGATAGTTGGTTGTATTCGCCAATTTTCGCAATAATAGCTTGGGCTACCGCAGGATTAACCGCATTTTATATGTTTCGCATCTATTTACTTACGTTTGAAGGTCATTTAAATGTTCATTTTCAAAATTATAGTGGCAATCAAAATACTTCTTTCTATTCCATATCTCTATGGGGTAAGGGGTCTTCAAAAGGAATTAACAAGAATTTTAGTTTATTAAGAATG